AATTCAATGAAACAGCAACTGGTACCATATAGAAGCGGCCATAAACTGGAGAGTCTTGACCAATTCGAAAGATCATTCGATGTAGTTGAAATAACTGAATTGGGGGTTGTTTGGTCAAGTAACGGAAACTCAATCAAATTCATAACTGTCTCAATGTAATTTTTTCCTTCCTTTTTTTTTTTATTGTCTGAATACTCAGTTAAGACCATTCCAACGCTCCCTTTCGCCATGCATAAACTGAACCCACAATTGGGATAAGCACGAAAATTAAAGCTTCGATAAATACAGATACACCCAATACATCGAAACTCATTGCCCATGGATAAAGAAAGACCGTTTCAACATCAAAAACAACAAAAACTAGAGCAAACATGTAATAGCGGATTCGGAATTGTAACCAAGCGTCTCCCATAGGTTCTATGCCCGATTCATAACTAGAGAGCTTCTCTGGTCCTTTACTAACCGGGGCTAAAACTCCTGAAATTACAAATGCCAAGATAGGAATAACGCTTGATATTATTAGAAATGCCCATAAAATATCATATTCGTGAAGCAGAAACATAAATGTACTCCTATTAATGTGGAATATGCTTAATTATTCTAGTTGGCATTGTCAATTCATCCAGAACTTGTTTTCCTAGGTGAAACAAGAATTTATTTTAATCAAATCAAAGTGTATAGTTCAGAGTTTGTTTGCTGCGTGGCATGTCTTGTTTAGAGATTCATCCAACGGGATCGGGATTCCGTTTTTGATTTTGATTCTATTTAGATATGGTGTAGAAATAAGGCGCTCTTACACAAACAAAACTCTCTCACTTTGTCTCGCCTTCTCTATTCTCTATAAAAAAATAGATATAAGATTAAAAAATATTAAATAAAAAAATTCTAAATAATAAAAAAAATTTAATTAAATACTAAAATATACTAATCTAACCTAATAGAATATTCTATTACTAATGTATTCTAATGAATAGTAATACTATAACTATGTTTCATAATTCTGAAACGTAATACTATGTTTTTGTTTTTTTCTTGATATTTCCTTATATTTATTTCTTTGTATTTTATATTTAGAAATATATATTTCTTATATAAATTATATGTAAATATATAATTTATGTAATGTATAAATAATAAAATGAAATAAGATAATGAAATATTATCAAAAAATAATATCAAACATAACATAGTTATTATCAAAACCAATAATTTTTGGGGGGTAAAAAATGTCTAGGGATTTCTAACATATTCGAAGTATTCTTTTCATTAAAATCCAGGTAAAGGATCGTCGTTGTTTCTATTGATTTTATACAAATACGAATACGTAAACACAATCTAATGCATCGAACGATTATATTTTCTTTCTTTTTCTTGTCCTAGATTTGACACATACTGATCTGATTAGATCCATTGGAATGAATTATTGTTTTTATTTTCAGGTACCTATGTATTTACATGAATATGTGGTAATGCTTTCATTTCATTTCTATGAAACAACCAATGGTCTGGTCTGTCCAGTCTATAAACAAGTACTAATGAGGAACTGAAAACTATACTAAACAAAAATAGAATGTATTAGGGCTATACGGACTCGAACCGTAGACCTTCTCGGTAAAACAGATCAAACTGATTATTATCGAAATGATTCGAACTGTTTCAAAGACCCAACATGCATTTTGTTTGTTGCATTGGGCTCTTTCATCAACTGATGTAAAGATCAGTTAGTCCACCATATTTTTTCTTTACAGGAAGATAATGAGCTGGCTCCATGTGCTCTGATTCATTATTTGTATTCAGATCTAGTAGCAATACCAAAGTGTTTCAAAGAAGGGTTACCTTGACTTAGGTCTGCCTTCGGCTTAGATCAACCTAAGTTAAATGGAGTCTCTATCGTTCCGCTGCAAGAGTCGAATATGAGACTTCATACACCTTAAAGTTCATAGGATGAAAGGAGGTTTTTTTGAAGCCCTTATACTCATTATGCCTAGCATTGAATGGGCTGGGTATTTACCTTATCAACTATCAAATCAATGACGGGTTCTATTTGATTTGGCACCTAAATTCGCACCAAAATCGGACCGAACCAAATATTTGTCATGCTATTGTTCTCTCGAATCTATGGAGTAAGACATTGATTTTTCAATAAGATCAACTACGTTCATTGCATAATAAGCTCCCTTGAAAAGCATTGGCGCACGTGTAAACGAGGTGCTCTACCTAACTGAGCTATAGCCCTTGTCATAGATATCTTAACATATAGATAATTTCTTGTCAAGATGGATATTTCCTAATCTCACATGATAACTCTTTGATCCGTTTACTGTTAACAGATTGGTATTGCTTAGAAATTATATTCTATCTATAATCCCCGAGGTGATGGGTCTTCTTTTGCGGTAATAAATTACCTACTTAACTCAGTGGTTAGAGTATTGCTTTCATACGGCAGGAGTCATTGGTTCAAATCCAATAGTAGGTAGAACTTATTAGATACCGGAGTCAATGCAATGGTATCTAATAAGTTTTTCTACCCATCCTCCTTTTTTCGTTGTATCAGATTAGACTTGATTGTCTTCAATTGGCAGAATCTAAATGTGGTGTATAATAAAGAACTTCTAAAAAACTTCTTTTGATTATTTTGATGTATTGACTAGTAGGAAATAACATTGACAGCCTCTACTCGTGTCCTAGCTCGTCTGAGAGCTAGATTCGCTTCAATCACTTGTCTCTTACCCTCAGCTCTACTCAAGTTAGCTTCAGCTATTTTAAGAGTTTGTTGAGCTTCTTGCGGATCAATGTCAGTACTCATCTCCGCATCATTTCCTAAAATGGTGATCTCATTATTCCCTATTCTAGCAAAACCACCCATCAGAGCCACCGTTAACCATTGGTCGTTGAGGCGTATTCTCAAAAGACCTATATCTACAGCCGTGGCAATAGGGGCGTGGTTCGGTAATACACCAATTTGGCCACTATTTGTAGATAAAATGATTTCTTTCACTTCTGAATCCCAAATAATTCGATTAGGAGTCAGTACACAAAGATTTAAGGTCATTTCTTCAAATTGCTCTCCACTTCTAAGTTCATAGCTTTCGCGGTAGCTTCATCGATGTTACCCACCAAATAAAAAGCCTGCTCGGGCAGACCATCTAATTCTCCGGAAAGGATCAGTTGAAACCCCCTAATTGTTTCTGCAAGACCAACATATTTTCCTGGAGAACCAGTAAATACTTCTGCCACGAAGAAGGGTTGTGATAAGAAACGCTCAATTTTTCGTGCTCTTGCTACAGTTAAACGATCCTCCTCGGATAATTCATCCAACCCAAGAATAGCTATAATGTCCTGAAGTTCTTTGTAACGTTGTGAAGTTTGCTTAACTCTTTGCGCAGTTTCATAATGTTCCTCGCCAACGATCCGAGGTTGTAACATAGTTGACGTTGAATCTAAAGGATCTACTGCTGGATAAATACCCTTGGCAGCTAATCCTCTTGATAGTACGGTAGTAGCATCTAAATGTGCAAATGTAGTGGCAGGAGCAGGGTCGGTCAAATCGTCCGCAGGTACATAAACTGCTTGGATCGAAGTTATAGATCCCTCTTTGGTAGAAGTAATTCTTTCTTGCAAAGAACCCATTTCTGTACTAAGGGTAGGTTGATAACCCACTGCAGAAGGCATTCTCCCTAATAATGCGGATACTTCTGATCCTGCTTGGACAAAACGAAAGATATTGTCGATGAATAGAAGCACATCTTGTTCATTAACATCCCGGAAATATTCTGCCATAGTTAGGGCAGTCAAACCAACTCTCATACGAGCTCCCGGCGGTTCATTCATTTGACCATAGACTAAAGCTACTTTTGATTCTGCAAGATTTTTTTCATTAATTACTCCGGATTCTTTCATTTCCATGTAAAGATCATTTCCTTCACGAGTACGTTCTCCTACTCCGCCAAATACGGATACGCCTCCATGAGCTTTGGCAATGTTGTTGATTAATTCCATGATGAGTACTGTTTTACCTACTCCAGCTCCCCCAAATAGTCCGATTTTTCCTCCACGGCGATAAGGAGCTAAAAGATCTACCACCTTAATACCTGTTTCAAAGATTGATAATTTCGTATCTAACTGTATAAAGGCAGGCGCAGATCTATGAATAGGAGATGTTGTGCGAGTATCTACAGGACCTAAATTATCAACAGGCTCTCCAAGAACGTTGAAGATTCGCCCGAGAGTAGCTCCGCCGACTGGAACACTTAGAGGAGCTCCCGTGTCAATCACTTCCATTCCTCTCATCAGCCCATCTGTAGCACTCATAGCTACAGCTCTAACTCGATTATTTCCTAATAATTGTTGTACCTCACAAGTCACATTAATTTGCTGACCGACAGTATCTCGACCCTTAACTACCAAAGCGTTATAAATATTAGGCATTTTGCCCGGGGGAAAAACGACATCCAGTACTGGGCCAATAATTTGAGCGATACGCCCTAGTTTTTTTTCTTCAAGTGTGGAAACCGCAGGGCTAGAAGTAGTAGGATTGATTCTCATAATTATAATAAAGTGAAATATGTCGAAATCCTTTTTGGAATAATACCAAATCAAAAATAAATGTCCGATAGCAAGTTGATCAGTTAATTCAATAAGAGATAAATGGGGGATAGCACTCGATTTAGTTGGTACCGCCCAACCGAATCCGATTCAATCGTTTACTCATTCAATGAGTAAATTTTCAAGTTCAGCCAATCCTTTTTTTTTGAAAAAAAAATTGCAAGTAAATGAAATCGTGAATAAATGTGTTTCATTTCTCTATCATTATAGAAAAAAAGATCCATATTATATTACTTATGGAATTCGAACCCGAACTCGATTTATGATTCATTATTTCGATCTTATTGGCCTTTGTTCTTTATTTTTTATTTTTCATATAGATTTCCGTCTTTATATTATACCCTTTCGTAGATGAATTATGCTTATTTTCACATCTAGGATTTACATATACAACA